GAAGTATACGCTTTAGGTCAACATATATCTATGTCTGCTCACAAAGCGCGAAGAGTAATTGATCAAATTCGTGGGCGTTCCTACGAAGAAACACTTATGATATTAGAACTCATGCCTTATCGAGCATGTTATCCCATTTTCAAATTAGTTTATTCTGCAGCAGCAAATGCTAGTTTCAATATGGGTTCGAATGAAGCAAATTTAGTCATTAGTAAAGCCGAAGTAAATGAAGGTACTATCGTGAAGAGATTAAAACCTCGAGCTCGAGGGCGTAGTTTTGCCATACAAAAACCTACCTGCCATATAACTATTGTAATGAAAGATATATCCTTAGGTGGATATATAGATACCGACTCTATTAAGTGGTCACAAAAACCAAAATGGAAAAAAAAGGATACAACTATGTCGTATTATGATATGTATAGTAATAGTAATGGGGGAACATGGGACAAAAAATAAATCCAATTGGTTTCAGACTTGGTACAACCCAAGGTCATCATTCCCTTTGGTTCGCACAACCAAAAAATTATTCTGAGGGTCTGCAAGAAGATCAAAAAATAAGAAATTATATCAAGAATTATGTACAAAAAAATATGAAAACATCCTCTGGCGTTGAGGGAATTGCGCGTATAGAGATTCAAAAAAGAATCGATCTGATCCAAATCATAATCTATATGGGATTTCCAAAAATATTAATTGAAAGTCGACCCCGAGGAATCGAAGAATTACAGATGAATTTACAAAAAGAATTTAATTCTGTAAATAGAAAACTTAACATTGCTATCACACGAATTGAAAAGCCTTACGGAAACCCTAATATTCTTGCAGAATTTATAGCCGGCCAATTAAAAAATAGAGTTTCTTTTCGCAAAGCAATGAAAAAGGCTATAGAATTAACTGAACAAGCAGATACAAAAGGAATTCAAGTGCAAATTGCAGGACGTATCGACGGAAAAGAAATTGCGCGTGTTGAATGGATCAGAGAGGGTAGGGTTCCACTACAAACCATTCGAGCTAAAATTGATTATTGTTCCTATACAGTTCGAACTATCTATGGGGTATTAGGCATCAAAATTTGGATATTTATAGACGGGGAATAATAAAATAAACCTTTATTTCCCTTTGCATTCTATCCGGCGATGGAACAAAAAGAGAAATTTATTTCTTATTTTCTCTTCAATAAAAAAATGAACAAACAATTATAATTCTATAGGGTTTAATAAAAATTAAATTAATCTTTTGATAAAATTGCTATGCTTAGTGTGTGACTCGTTGGTTTTTTGAGGGTTAGTAACCAGCCCCATAGTATAAACAAATAACTATAGAAGTAATAACCAACTCATTCCTTCGTATTATCTGGATCCAAAGAACCAGTCAAGATATGATATATTGTTCATATTGTTGTAGCAACTGAAATACTTTTTCATTAAAAAATCTGCTTCTAAGTTGTCAATAGAAATAAAAAAGAAAGGGTATGGATAAATGGAAGGATGAAAGAAAGAAAGAAAAAGAATATGGATGATATAAAATTCCAATATGTAAGGTCTATGAGTCATCTCATAAAAAATCTGTGTAATAAAGCATCAATAAGGATTCATCATTAAAAGGATCTGCTCATCGAACAAAAAATAAAGAGCTTCGAGCCAATAAAGACTAAGAATATTGACTCAAGAACTAATAGCTCCATTGTAGAATTCAGACCTAACCATTAAGTAAGAAGGGATGGGAACGATGGAACCTGTGAATTCAAAAGATTCTAGTGAAAATGAATTTGAACGATTCATTGATCGGGATGGCGGAACCGACCAGAAACCAATTAATCTATTCGGAAAAGTTATGAACTAATGATAGAACTGAAATAGAAATTGAAAGAGTAAATATTCGCCCGCGAAAACTTTCTTTTTTTGGATTGCTAAATTTAGGGTCAATCCAATACGATAAAGAGTAAAACAAAAGAAAGATTCCTTTTAACATTCTAAATCTAAAATATAAGAAAAAAAAGTTATTTAATATATTTAGTTATCTATTATCTATACTATACAAACAAGATATAAAAATTAATAATAGATTTGATCTAGATTAAATGAAATCCATGAGTCAGCGGATTACTTATTAAATACATGTATATCTTAATTCAAATTATATTATATCTGAATTGAATTCTAAATCTTTAATTTGAATTTATTTTTATTCGCGAGGAGCTGGATGAGAAGAAACTCTCACGTCCAGTTCTGTAGTAGAGATGGAATTCAAAACAAACCATCAACTATAACCCCAAAAGAACCAGATTCCGTAAACAACATAGAGGAAGAATGAAGGGAATATCTTATCGAGGTAATACTATTTGTTTTGGTAAATACGCTCTTCAGGCACTTGAACCCGCTTGGATCACATCTAGGCAAATAGAAGCAGGTCGACGAGCAATGACACGAAATGCACGTCGCGGTGGAAAAATATGGGTTCGTATATTTCCAGATAAACCAGTTACAGTAAGACCCGCAGAAACACGTATGGGTTCAGGTAAAGGCTCTCCCGAATATTGGGTAGCTGTTGTTAAGCCTGGTCGAATTCTTTATGAAATGGGTGGAGTAACAGAAAATATAGCCCGAAGGGCTATTTCAATAGCAGCGTCCAAAATGCCTATACGAGCTCAATTTATAATTTCGGGCTAAAAAAGAAATGGGCCCTAATTAAAAATAGCGGATGCAGGTTTCTTTTTTTGGACAAATAATATTTCTTTTTTTCTTTGACCTTTGTATTGTAAAAACAGATAAAAAAAAAAATGATATGATTCAACCTCAGACCCATTTGAATGTAGCAGATAACAGCGGGGCTCGAGAATTGATGTGTATTCGAATCATAGGAGCTAGCAATCGTCGATATGCTCGTATTGGTGACGTTATTGTTGCTGTGATCAAAGACGCAGTTCCAAACATGCCTCTACAAAGATCAGAAGTGGTCAGAGCTGTAATTGTACGTACTTGTAAAGAACTTAAACGTGACAACGGTATGATAATACGATATGATGACAATGCTGCAGTTGTGATTGATCAAGAAAGAAATCCAAAAGGAACTCGAGTTTTTGGTGCGATTGCCCGAGAATTGAGACAGTTCAATTTTACTAAAATAGTTTCATTAGCTCCCGAGGTATTATAAAATGAGACCACGATATGGTTATAGTAGGGTATTTAAAAGAAATAGATTAAGATTCATTTAGTAGATTTTGTCTCACGTATATACCTTTTAAAATTAATATTCATAAACAAATACGTAAAAAAAAAAAAAAGAAAAAACATGTTGATTATATCCAAATTTGGAGGCACCAATAATTTTAATTAATCATGGGTAGTGATACTATTGCTGACATAATAACCTCTATACGAAATGCCGATATGTATAGAAAAAGCGTGGTTCGAGTAGCATCTACTAATATCAGCGAAAGTATTGTGAAAATACTTTTACGAGAGGGTTTTATCGAAAACGTGAGAAAACATCGAGAAAACAACAAATATTTTTTGGTTTTAACCCTACGACATAGAAGGAATAGGAAAAGCACTTATAGAAATCTTTTAAATTTAAAACGGATCAGTCGGCCGGGTCTACGAATCTATTCTAACTATCAAAGAATTCCTAGAATTTTAGGTGGGATGGGTGTTGTAATTCTTTCTACATCTCGGGGTATAATGACAGACCGAGAGGCTCGACTAGAAAGAATAGGCGGAGAAATTTTGTGTTATATATGGTAATCTTTCTAATATCCGAATTGAATATGAAACTTCTTATTTGTGAAAAAGAAAAGAGAAGTGCTGGGTTGTCTAATAGGGTTCTTCCTCCACTAGTTAATACTTCAAGGGGGTTTTGCCTGGAATGAAAGAACAAAAATGGATTCATGAAGGTTTAATTACTGAATCGCTTCCCAACGGTATGTTCCGGGTTCGTTTAGATAATGAAGATACAATTCTAGGTCATGTTTCAGGAAAGATCCGACGTAGTTTTATACGGATACTGCCAGGCGATAGAGTCAAAATTGAAGTAAGTCGGTATGATTCAACCAGAGGTCGTATAATTTATCGACTCCGCAACAAAGATTCGAAAGATTAGGTGTTTCCCTATTTATTTCGTAGGAATACCATTAAAAATTGAAAATTTCAAGAAACTTATTTTCTTCCAAGAAGTAGATTCAAAATTAAAGTAAGGAGTGGCAAATATGAAAATAAGAGCTTCCGTTCGTAAAATTTGTGAAAAGTGTCGACTAATACGTCGTAGGGGACGAATTATAGTAATTTGTTCGAACCCAAGACATAAACAAAGACAAGGATAATAAGGCTCATTAAAGACCTGATATACAAATAGGGGATCTGTTTTGACATGAAATGGATATATCCATATATCTCTGACTCAAATTTATGAGATGATAAAATATGGCAAAAGCTATACCGAAAAAGGGTTCACGTGGACGTATTGGTTCACGTAAGAGTACACGTAAAATACCAAAGGGGGTTATTCATATTCAAGCAAGTTTCAATAATACCATTGTGACTGTTACAGATGTACGGGGGCGAGTGGTTTCTTGGTCCTCTGCCGGTACTTGTGGCTTCCGAGGTACAAGAAGAGGGACACCATTTGCTGCTCAAACCGCAGCGGCAAATGCTATTCGTGCAGTAGTAGATCAAGGTATGCAACGAGCAGAAGTCATGATTAAAGGTCCCGGTCTCGGAAGAGACGCAGCATTACGAGCTATTCGCAGAAGTGGTATACTATTAACTTTCGTACGGGATGTAACTCCTATGCCACATAATGGCTGTAGACCCCCGAAAAAAAGACGTGTATAGAAAAAAAATGGAAGATATTTCAATAGCAAGAGAAACAAGAGAAATAAATGATTCAATGATCTGATCAAATAATATTATTATGGTTCGAGAGAAAATAACAGTATCTACTCGGACACTCCAGTGGAAGTGTGTTGAATCAGCAGCAGACAGTAAGCGTCTTTTTTATGG